AAAGCTCCAGAAGATGTTAATCGTAAATAAGAAGATTGTTTACGAAGAAAAACTAATACAAATTCGCATTCAGATACATAAGAATTATATGGGAACCGAAATAGTCTTTTATTTTCTTTTGAAAAAAGAAAAATAGAATTCTTCGGAGTAATCAGACTATTCCAATTATGATATTCGTGAAGAAAGAATCGCAATAAATGTAAAGAAGGAACATCTTGGATCCAGAATTGAAGGATTTGAACCAAGATTTTCAGATGGATGGGATAAGGTATTAGTATATCTGACACATAATTTAAATGCGAAAATTTGTCCTCCAAAAAGGGAAATATTGAATGAATAGATCGTAAATTCAAATTCTGAGATTTTGGTATTTTTTTTTCTTCGAGGGAAGATACTAATCGCAGCAAGAATGGAATTTCCACAATGACTGCAAAACCTTCCAATATCATCTGAGAATAAAAATGAAAATAAAAAAAATTGTTGTGCCCAACGAATCGATTTTGGTTAGAATCATTAACCGAATAAATCAAATAATTATGTTGATACGTTCGAATAATTGAACGTTTCACAAGTAATGAACTAGATTTATTGTCATAACCAAAAATTTCCGTGGATTCGTAAAAAATCGAACCATTTAAACCACGATCATGAGCAAATGGGTAAATATACTCCTTAAAGAGAAGCGGATATAGAAAGTGTTGTTGCCAAGATCTATCTTTTTCTAAATATCCTTGTAATTCTTCCATTTATATTTCTACTTGAACCAGAGGCGGGACCTATTTCATTTTTTAGGTTATCAAATGATACATAGTGCAATATGGTCAGAACGGGGTATGTATTATGTATATAATTACAGTAAGAAAAAAATATATATCCCGCAAACAAAGGAAACAGGGGAGTCCAATCAACAGATCTTTTTCCTCTCCTTTTCTATCCAATTGGTTTATGTTCGTTATAATTACAAGAGGGTAAAAAATCCTTTATTTTTGCAACTCGATCGCTCTTTTGACTTTGGAATAAATTCTCTTTATCAGTATACTGTTTCTTCTACACATCCGTCTCCAATCCATAATAAAGAATAATTAGGATTCATTAAAAAAAAAAAAGAAAGAAAATCAATGGTCCACTCACAGAAGAACTCACCCTTTCCCGCATCAGGCACTAATCTATCTTTAACGTCTAATTAGATCGGGTAATCATTCAAATTAAGAACAAAAGCTCGTTGCTTTTTATTTCACCAGAATTAGAGCCATAGGGCTCTATCCATTTATTCACTAGACCCAACTGTAAATGTGAATTTTTTTTTTCACTTCCAAAAAGAAAAAAATTTGTAACGATCCGGTAAGGATAAACTCAAAGTTCTACTTTAATTAAATAATATTTAATTAAATAATAAATTAAATAATAAAATTATAATATTTTATTACGACATGCTGTTTTTTCCATTCATTACCTTTGAGGATCAGTCGTGGTCTTATAGACTCTACCAATAGTCTGGACGAATCTGTTGCTTCATCCAAATGTGTAAAAGATCATAGTCGCACTTAAAAGCCGAGTACTCTACCGTTGAGTTAGCAACCCAAATAAAAATAAATAGGATATATATGTAAATACGGTCAAAATAAAAAAATCAATTGAATTGCACTGCACGACCCCGTCAAAACATTGAACTAGAACAAATCGAAAAGAAAGATTTGTTTTTGTTGATCAATTAAAAACACCAAAATACCAAAATGGACAGATCGGATTAAACAACAACTGATTCCCAATAGAGATGTCAAAATTGTGACAAACCACCATTTTTTTTATCAATTTTCTTTTCTTTTTCGTTAAGAAAATACATCTTGTATACCAGTAAATCCGGCAGGGCAAACCCATCATTTGACTGAAGTGAAGGAAAGAAAAAACCAATATGGGGTGGAGATAAACGGATCTATTTATCTACGATCGAATTATATTTCTTCGATGCACCATTGTCAATATGGATCCAATGTTAAGAAAACAAATTTAAGTAAATCAAATAAGGACTTGTGTTGGATTGGCACAACATAAACATAAATAAGAAATTTGGATGAAAAAAAAATACGAAAGATGTAAAGTAAAGAAAAAATCTCGGGTTTATTCAATCAATAGAGGTACAATAAGCAAGATTAACCCCTTGTTTGTTGGTGGATTCCCGCAACGAACAAAACAAGAAAAAAAGTAAATTAAGTATGAATACAGCAAGAAAAAGGCAAATTGTGTGTAAATAATTACACAAAGATAGATACTAGTTACCCCCCCTTTTTTATTTATTAATTTTTTTTTACTTTAATTAACTCGAATTAACTCGAATCGAAGTTCTTTCTTGAAATAATTCTGCCTTCCTTAAAATATCACAAACAGTTCTCGTAGGTTGAGCACCTTTTTCAAGGAAATATAGAATAACAGGAACATTTAAATAAGTTTGATTCTTTATCGGATCGTAAAAACCTACTTTTCTAAGATCTCTTCCTTCTCTTCGGGATCGAACATCAATTGCAACGATTCGGTAGATGGCTCATTGGAATAGATGTAAATAAACAATGCCCCCCCCTAGAAACGTATGGGAGGTTTTCTCCTCATACGGCTCGAGAAAAAAGGATTCTAAATTTCTGTATATGTATATGTATATAATGACAAATAGATCCATAAAATCATGAATTAGACTATGATTTGAGTCGTTTTTTTATTCTTCCTTACAGAAACAAAGAAATCTCATTCGTACTCATAACTCAAGTTGGGTAATTCTGACAGAGTTCGAAGGGAAACCCTTAGACATTTATTGAGCCGTCTCTAACCTCTTTTGTTTGTCTCATCTCGAATCTATTTTTATTCCTCATTCTGATTCAATTGTTGAGACAATTGAAAATAGTGTTTACTTGTTCCGGAATCCATTATCTTTGCTTTGTGAAATCATTGGGTTTAGACATTACTTCGGTGATCCTTACTCCTTTCAAAAGAGCAGCAACATATCTTTTTGTTTTTTGTTATCTATTTCTATACTATAGAAATAGAATATGAACGGTGGATTCCCTTGTGATACACTTTTGATCAAAATAGTTTTACCAATTCTGAAAAATTTTACTTTTTATTTTTCAAACTTCTTTTATTTTTCGATTTTTTTAACCTTTCGATTTATATATTGAGGATATACTTACAAAGTTGGTCTAACTTATTGATAGTTACTAACCCTAGATTCTTCCCCCTGATAAAGGAATCAATCCTTTCTGCTCGAGCTCCATCATGTACTATTTACTTACAACCTAACACAAATTAGGTTCCTAACAGAGCAGAACAAACTATGTCGAGCCAAGAACATCTTCATTCCTATAGAAAATGGTGGATGTAAGAATCCACAGCCGATCATGTCCTTCAAGTCGCACGTTGCTTTCTACCACATCGTTTCAAACGAAGTTTTACCATAACATTCCTCTAATTTTATTTCAAACCGGTATGTAATTGATTCAATATGGAATCATGAATAGTCGTTGGCTCAACCGGTGTGTGTATACCGGTATATAATAGTACATACTTTCTATTTATCTATCTATGGATAGAAAAGATTGTTCTCGTTAACAATTTTATGTTTCATGTGGGATACAATGTGATCCCATCTTTCGTTTCTGATGGAAACGATCTGGGACGGAAGGATTCGAACCTCCGAGTAACGGGACCAAAACCCGCTGCCTTACCGCTTGGCCACGCCCCATTTAGAATTTCTATTCGACACTAATAAACATTAATATTGGTATTGGTTATTCGTCAATCCCAACCCAATTAAATACATTGGGGATATATTGTTGCTAGGATTCAACACATGTAGATATAGAATCAAAAAAATTCATTGATCATTACATGGAATTCAGTTAAGATATTGTATGAAAATGGAATTCCTTGTATTCTCATTTGAGAATGGAAGGAAGGATTTTTATTTGGGAGAGTTCGAAGAAAAAGAAAGATTTTTTGACTTGTCTTTTTTTTCCCTTATAAAAAAAACTCAATCAGAATAAAATTATCTAATCTACAAGAACGAAATTTTGTTATGCTTAATATCTTTAGTTTAATCTGTATCTGTCTTAATTCTGTCTTTTATTCGAGTAGTTTTTTCTTCGCCAAATTGCCCGAAGCTTATGCCTTTTTAAATCCAATCGTAGATGTTATGCCTGTCATACCTGTACTTTTTTTTCTCTTAGCCTTTGTTTGGCAAGCTGCTGTAAGTTTTCGATGATTTAATACTCTGCTAAATTCATGATTTATTCGATAAATAAAAATTCGAAAAATTGATAAGACCAGATAAGTCTTACATTATGAACCCTCGATTCAAAAATCGAAATTCTTGTATATTGAATAACCGCGGCGATGAATTTTGATCAGCTTATTTCCTCGTTCTGACCTTACAGTGAGCAAAGATTTTATTAGGTTGCCTACAATACCTAATCATATGACAAGAAATTTTTGATAACGAAGGAATCAAAATCTTATTCCAAAGAAATTCGTGAAAATGACTTTCTTTTCAAAAAACACTTCATTTTTTTGGGGGTGTCATGTCAAAACAAAATAGTGTATGTGGTAAAAAATAAGTAATCTATTCCCTTAAAAAAAAAGATCTTGGAGATTGTGTAATGCTTACTCTCAAACTATTCGTTTATACAGTAGTGATATTCTTTATTTCTCTCTTCATCTTCGGATTTTTATCTAATGATCCAGGGCGTAATCCTGGACGTGAGGAATAAAAAAAAGATATTTTTAGTTTTTCCTGCTTTTTCTAAATTTTTTCTTATGATTTTATGTATTCCATACATTTACCTACGATAAAATCAAGGGATCGAAATTCCTTCGAATTCGAAAGTCTCAAGTAATCAGAAGAAGCGGAGAGAGAGGGATTCGAACCCTCGGTACGAAAAACTCGTACAACGGATTAGCAATCCGCCGCTTTAGTCCACTCAGCCATCTCTCCGCATCCCCATTTTAAAATGGAA